ATATGATAATATGCGGGTTATAAACAGTATCTTGAGGGGGGAGTGGGAATTTAGTTTGAAAGATTATTGTTTTTAATAGTATAAAAAGATGCATCTTGGATGCTGTTTTTCGTTAATTGAGACTTTTCTGTTTTTTAGGGGTCTTTAGAAGTATTAGGAACCCTAGGAGTTTAGGGGGGTGGGGGGGTAAAACGAGTAAATTTTAAGAGGGGGGTAATAATGAGATCTTAGGGGAAAAAATAGCATGTTATGCTCTTGAACTCAATTGTGCAATTCTAATAATCAAGTCTTTAAATAATTAGACGATTGTGCGGGTGCAGGAGATTGGTACCACCTTATAATTTAACTTCAGCGGGCACTGTGAGATGTCAACTGAAAGGAAAAAGAAAAAAAAAAGAACCCCATACCCCCTGGAAGGAACGCCCGGCATGGTGGATTATCTCGCCGTCCGCTCGACACCATTAACTTATGCAAGGATAATGCTATTATTGGGGAGTTAAGAATTTTATGGCCCTGAAATAGGAACCAGATGCCAGTAATAGTTCAATTGTGAAACCCCCACGATACTTGTCCCTGACCTTCAAGGAGAGTATGCATTCAGGAATCACAGGTTGGTCGGTTCTTACTGCATAGTTATCTTTGCAGAACAGGGTGTTGATACTTGGTGGACATTTGTCGAGAAGTTATTTCTAGGTCCTAGAGACTTAGTCACCAGAAATCTGTACGGTAGCCTACTGGACAATGTTTTGGGGATAAATACCTGAACATTTACTATTTCTTGTATGGTTTGCATAAGTTAATGGGGATAATACATATGTGTCTTTAAAGCATGTATATGGTTTATATAAATTAATGGGGATAATACATATGTGTCTTTAAAGCACACATATATGGTTCATATAAATTAATGGGGATAATACATATATGTCTATGAAACATACATGCATTGTCACCATACTAAATAGCAAAAATATGATTATAAATGCATTTAAGTGCAATTCGACTGCAGGGCGAAAGTCGAATTGCACTTAATTAAATAATATTATGCTATCAAAGAATAGTTTAATGTAGAACGTTAGCTTTGGGAGCCAATGGTGGGGGTTAAAGCCCCTTTTCTTTGAGCAGTAGGGAGGATTCCAACCTCCGACGTCCGGTTTACAAGACCGGCGCTCTGGGGTACTGAGCTACTAATGCATTGTCAACCTAGCACTTTGTTTTCTACTAATGCTGCTGTGGGTATGATAAGTAGGAAAAGGGCAAAATAAGTAAGGGATGCAATTTGACCAATAATGATGTACGGGTCTTCAACGGGCATTCCGCCGATTCATGTGAGGATTGCTACATTTGCAATGAGTGCTCAGAACAGGAACTGGGTTACAGGTCGAAATGTGAGGCTTCGTTGTTTAGATGTGTGGAGGATGGGGACGACTATTAGTACGAGGATAGAGGCTAGAAGAGCCAGGACTCCTCCTAGTTTGTTTGGGATTGAGCGTAGAATTGCGTACGCAAATAGGAAGTATCATTCGGGCTTGATATGAGGGGGAGTGACTAGGGGGTTTGCGGGGGTGAAATTGTCTGGGTCTCCTAGCAGGTTCGGGGTGAATAGTGCAAGGCAAGTTAATAAAATGATCACGGCTGCGAAACCGAGTAGGTCTTTGTAGGAAAAATATGGGTGGAAAGAGATTTTGTCTGTATCTGAGTTCAAGCCGAGAGGGTTATTTGAGCCTGTTTCGTGTAAGAAAAGAAGGTGAAGTATAGTCATGGCTGCAACAATAAAAGGTAGAAGGAAGTGGAAGGCAAAGAACCGAGTTAAGGTGGCATTGTCTACTGAAAAGCCTCCTCAAATCCATTGAACAAGGGTGCCACCTACATATGGAACGGCAGAAAGGAGGTTAGTGATGACAGTGGCCCCTCAGAAGGATATTTGTCCTCAAGGAAGAACGTAGCCTACGAAGGCTGTTGCTATTACAAGGAGGAGGAGGACGACACCAATGTTTCATGTTTCTTTATAGAGATAAGAGCCGTAGTAGAGGCCTCGTCCGATGTGAAGATAGATGCAGATGAAAAAGAAAGATGCTCCATTAGCATGGAGATTGCGGATAAGTCAGCCGTAGTTTACGTCTCGGCAGATATGGGCAACGGAAGAAAAGGCTGTAGCAATGTCGGAGGTATAGTGTATGGCAAGGAATAGTCCTGTGAGGATTTGAGAAATTAGGCAGAGGCCGAGTAGAGAGCCAAAATTTCATCAGACAGAAATATTCGATGGTGCAGGCAGGTCAACTAGTGCGTGGTTAGCAATTTTTAATAAGGGGTGGGTCTTTCGAAGGCTTGCCATTAGGGTTCCTGTAGTTGAGTAACAACGGTGGTTTTTCAAGCCATAGGGTCGGGTTAAATTCCCGGGAGGAACTATGTCGTTTTTCATGTCTTTATCATTATCAGGGTTGGTGTTGGGGCTAGTGGTAGTTGCTTCTAATCCTTCTCCGTATTTTGCTGCGTTGGGGTTGGTTGCAGCGGCAGGTGTGGGGTGTGGGATTTTAGTTTGACACGGGGGTTCTTTTCTTTGTTTCATTTTATTTTTGATTTATTTAGGCGGGATGCTGGTTGTATTTGCTTATTGTGCAGCTCTTGCTGCTGATTCTCACTGGGAGGGCTTGGGAAGTCGATCTGTTGCGTTATCAATTTTAATTTATGGGGTGGCAATATTAGTATTCGTTGGGCTTTTTTATGGGGGATGGTACGAATCTTCTTGGGTGACTGCAGAGGAGTTTCATGAGCTTGCTGTTCATCGAGGCGATGCTGTAGGTGTTGCGTTGATGTATTTGTCAGGAGGAAAAATATTAATGATTGCTGCTTGGACTTTGTTGTTAACCCTTTTTGTGGTAATAGAGTTAGTTCGTGGGATAAGTCGAGGAGCTCTTCGATCCATTTAAATGAGTAAAAGAAGAGTTGCTAAGGTCAAGGTTAGGAGGAAGAGGGCGAGGTAGGTTTTGATTATGCCGTGTTGGGCATTGCTTGTTGTTGTGATTAGGGGGGAGTTAAGTGAAGCCAGGGCTTTTGGGCCTGTTTTTTCAAACCATGTTTGATCAATCATTTGGCTAGCGATTGCCTGGCCCAGGACTAGGTTCAATTTAGGGGTGAGTCGATGGATTACCGCTGGGAAGAATCCGAGTATGTTGGAGAAGTGGTGGGGTGTTAGTTGGGGAATTGATTTAAATTGTTTGTTTGTTAGTGATGCAAGTTCTAGGGCGAGAAGTAGACCTAAGATGGTCACTACTAATGCGGCTAGTTTGAGTAGTGGGGGTATGGTTATAACTGGTGTTTTGAGAGGAACAATGTTCGAAGTAATCAGTAGGCCTGCAATGATGCTTCCTCAAGCTAAGCGTTTGATGGGGTTAATTACTGAGGGGTTGTTTTCATTAATGGGTGAAAGTGATGAGAATCGGGGGTGACCCATAGAGACAAAGAAAACTACACGTAGGCTATAGATGGCTGTGAAGGAGGTAGCTAGGAGGGTTATGGCGAGGGCTCAGGCGTTTAGGTAAGAGTTGTTTAGGGCTTCAATAATGGCGTCTTTAGAAAAAAATCCTGCTAGGAAGGGTGTACCTGTTAAAGCTAGGCTTCCGATAGTCAGGCAGGAGGATGTAAAGGGGGTTAGGTGGTGTATTCCTCCCATTTTTCGGATATCTTGTTCGTCGTTTAGGCTGTGAATAATTGAGCCTGAGCAGAGGAAGAGCATTGCTTTAAAGAAGGCGTGGGTACAGATGTGGAGGAAGGCAAGTTGTGGTTGATTAAGTCCAATAGTGACTATCATTAGGCCCAGTTGGCTGGATGTTGAGAAAGCAACAATTTTTTTGATATCATTTTGGGTAAGGGCGCAGGTGGCGGTAAATACGGTGGTTAAGGCACCAAGACAGAGGCAGGTGGTAAGGGCTGTCTGGTTATTTTCCATGAGTGGGCTTATTCGGATTAAAAGAAAAATGCCTGCAACAACCATGGTGCTAGAGTGAAGTAGGGCAGAGACCGGTGTGGGGCCCTCTATAGCAGAGGGTAGTCATGGGTGAAGGCCAAATTGGGCAGATTTACCAGTGGCGGCAATGATTAGTCCTAGGAGGGGGAAGGTTAGGTCTAGATCTTTTGCAGTTGCAAATATTTGTTGTATTTCTCATGAGTTAAGGTTTATTGCTATTCAGGCCATGGCAAAGATTAGTCCGATGTCGCCCACACGATTATAAAGGACTGCCTGCAGGGCGGCGGTGTTGGCATCTGCTCGTCCGTATCATCAACCAATAAGGAGGAATGATATAATACCAACCCCTTCTCAGCCAATGAAAAGTTGGAACATGTTGTTTGCGGTTACTAGGGTGATTATGGCAATCAGGAAAATTAGGAGGTATTTAAAAAATCGATTTATATATGGGTCAGTGTGTATATATCAGGATGCAAATTCTAAAATTGATCAAGTTACGTATAGGGCAATTGGGGTGAAAATAATTGAGTAGTGGTCAAATTTAAAGCTGATGTTAATGTCAAAAGTTAGAGTGTTTATTCAGGTTCAATTGGTGATGATGGCTTCTGCTCCTTCATTTAGAAACAAGAATAGGGGGAGGAGACTAACGAAGAAGGCTAGTTTTACTGCTGTTTTGACTTTAAGAAGTGCTCAGTCATTTTTTTGGGGGTTTGGGCTGAGTGTTGTTAGGACGGGGTACGAAAGGAGTAGAAAAATGGTGATTAAGCTGGATGCTATAATGAGGGAAGAGGGGTGCATAGCTTCCACTTGGATTTGCACCAAGAGTTTTTGGTTCCTAAGACCAACGGATGAGCTGTTATCCTTTGGAAGCTGTAGTCGAGTGAGCCTTGGGGTTCAACCAAGGGGGCGAGGATTAGCAGTCTTCGTTGCTAGCGAGCCTCTCTCGGTGGATAAGGGGGTTTTAACCTCTATTACTAGAATCACAATCTAACGTTTTGATTAAACTATATCTACAGGCAGTCCATCCTCAAATTAGTTCTGGTTTAAGAATTAAGAGGCCCAAAGGGAGAAGATGGAGAGCCATCAAAAGGTGTTCCCGTGAGTGGGAGGGCTCTAAGGCAGTAATATGTATAGGAAGTTGACCTCGTTGAGTCATTAAGAATATATAAAGGGAATATCCAGCAGTAATTAGAGTTCCGGCTCCTGTGAGAGCTAGGGTTCATCATGATCAGTTGAAAAGAGAAGAAATAATCATTAATTCGCCTATGAGGTTTGGGAGTGGGGGGAGGGCAAGGTTAGCCAGGGACGAAATAAATCATCATGCTGTTATAAGTGGGAGGGCCATTTGTAATCCTCGGGCCAGGACTATTGTTCGGCTGTGGGTGCGTTCATAATTGGTATTAGCTAGGCAAAAGAGGGCTGAGGAGGTTAGTCCATGGGCGATTATAAGGATAAGAGCTCCGGTGAAAGATCAGGGGGTTTGAATGAGAATTCCTCCGATTACTAGTCCTATGTGGCTTACAGATGAGTAAGCAATCAAGGACTTTAAGTCAGTTTGGCGTAAGCAGATTGAGCCGGTTATAATTACGCCTCAAAGGGCAAAGATAATAAAGGGGTAGCTTATCTTTTCAGTTGCGGGTTCAAAAATTGTAAGTATACGTATTATGCCATATCCCCCAAGTTTTAGTAAGACAGCAGCAAGAATTATAGAGCCTGCTACAGGTGCTTCTACGTGAGCTTTTGGGAGCCACAGATGAACGCCATATAGAGGTATTTTTACTAGGAAGGCCAATAGGCAAGCGGCCCATCAGAGTTTGTCTCCGTAGCTCAGGAGTTGGAAAGGAGTCGAGTATGAGAGGGTGAGAAATGAGAGGGATCCTGCAGTATTTTGGAGGAGGAGAAGGGCCACAAGGAGAGGAAGGGAACCGGCCAGGGTATAAAATAGGAAATAAGTTCCTGCATTAAGTCGTTCTGTTTGATTTCCTCATCGAGTAATTAGGATAAGTGTGGGGATTAGGGTGGCTTCAAATATGATGTAAAACATGATGACTTCGGTTGCGCCAAAGGCTAGGATTAGGAAAAATTGCAGGGATGTGAGGAGGGTAATATACATTCGTTGTCGGTTAATTGGGTCTGTGGCGGTATGGTTTTGACTGGCTAAAATTATAAGTGGGAGGAGTCAGCAGGTTAAAACTAGCAGGGGGGAGGAAAGGGGGTCAGTAGCCAGGTAGGGGCCGAGGGAGGATCAGCCGACTTCTGAGAGGTTAATTAATCAGGTAAGGCTGATTAGGGCAATAATGAAGCTGTGGAGAAGAGTTGTAGGTCACAATCATTTGGCGGGGGTTAGCCAGATTGTTGGGACCAGCATAAGAGTGGGGAGAAGGATTTTTAGCACTGTAGGAGGTTTAAGCTTTGTATGTGATCAGAGCCGTGAGTGCGCGCAGTAGCTACTAGTAGAGCTAGTCCTGCACTTGCCTCACAAGCTGAGAATGCTAAGAGAAGGAGGGGGGAGGCTGAAAAGCTAACTGTGCTTAGTTGAAGGGCTCATACCGACAGAGCGATAAATAGGGACAGTATTATTCCTTCTAAGCAGAGAAGGGCAGACAAAAGATGGGTTCGGTGGAGCGCTAAGCCTGTTAAGCCCAACATAAAGGCGGAGGAGAAGGTAAAGTGAACAGGGGTCATCAGGTTAATTATGGGGTTGAACCATAAACTTTTGAGCCGAAATCAAATATTATACTTTTAACTAATTACCTATTCGGCTCATTCGAGTCCTCCTTGGAGCCATTCGTAAATAAGGCCTAGGGTAAGAAGGACTAGAACAGCGAAGGCTCAGAGTAGGGTTAGTAGGGGGGAGGGTAGTTGGTCTCCTCAAGGGAGTGGAAGGAGGAGGGCGATTTCTAGGTCGAAAAGAAGGAAAAGAATTGCTACGAGAAAAAATCGAAGGGAGAAGGGGAGTCGGGCTGATCCAAGCGGGTCAAAGCCGCATTCATAGGGGGAAAGTTTTTCATAATCGGGGCTTATTTGTGGAAGTCAGAAGGAGACGATAGCTAGGATAATGGAGAGGATGGCGGTAATAATGAGAATTGTTGTAACCAAGTTCATTATCTTTCCTTGGACTTTAACCAAGACCAGGTGATTGGAAGTCACTTATACTAAGCTTAATACTAGAAAGATTATGAGCCTCATCAGTAGATTGAGATGTACAAGAACAGTCATACGACGTCTACAAAGTGTCAGTATCAGGCGGCTGCTTCGAATCCGAAGTGGTGTTCAGATGTAAAGTGATATTGAATTTGGCGGAGAAGACAGACGGCTAAGAAGGTTGACCCAATAATGACGTGTAGGCCATGGAAACCAGTTGCTACAAAAAATGTTGAGCCATAAACGCCGTCAGCGATAGTAAAGGGCGCTTCAAAGTATTCTAGGCCTTGTAGGAAGGTAAAGTAAAAACCAAGTAGGATCGTTAGTGTAAGGGATTGGATTGCTTGTTTTCGTTCGCCTTCTATAATGCTATGGTGGGCTCAGGTGACTGTGACCCCTGAGGCAAGAAGGACGGCTGTATTGAGGAGGGGCACTTCAAATGGATCTAGGGGTGAAATACCTGTTGGGGGTCAGCACCCGCCTAAGTCGGGCGTTGGCGCTAGGCTTGAGTGGTAGAAAGCTCAGAAAAATCCTAGAAAGAAGAAAACTTCTGAGGTAATAAAGAGGATTATTCCATATCGAAGTCCTTTTTGAACGGGGGGCGTGTGGTGGCCTTGGAATGTCCCTTCTCGGATAATGTCTCGTCATCACTGGTATATTGTGAGGAGAAGAAGTACAGTTCCTAGGGTTATTAGGATCATGGAGTTGAAGTGGAATCATATTGCGGTTCCGGAAGTAATAAGCAGGGCGGCAACTGCGCCTGTAAGGGGCCATGGGCTGGGGTCGACTATGTGGTATGCGTGTGCTTGGTGGGCCATTAAACGTTTTCTTGTAGGTAGAGGCTTAAAAGAAGAATAAAGACATAGGCCTGAATTACTGCAACAGCAATTTCTAGCATGGAAAGTATTAGGAGGAGGATCCCTGTGAGAATTGCCACGGTAGGTTGTAGGGGGAGAAGGACGAACATGCCTGTTGAAATAAGTTGAATGAGAAGGTGGCCGGCGGTTAGGTTTGCTGTGAGCCGTACTCCAAGGGCAAGGGGTCGAATTATTAAGCTAATTGTTTCGATAATAATTAGGACAGGAATCAGTAGGAGGGGGGTCCCTTCTGGCAGAAGGTGGGCTAGAGAAAAGTTTGGCTGGTAGCGGAATCCGATGAGGACGGTTGCTAATCAGAGGGGGACTGCAAAGCCCAGGTTAATTGACAGTTGGGTAGTGGGGGTGAAGGTATAGGGGAGGAGGCCAAGTAAGTTTAGGCCAAGTAGGAAGACCATCAAGGCAGTTAAGATTAAGGCTCATTTGTGCCCGGGCTGGTTAACAGGCATAAGAAGTTGACGTGCAAATGAACTGACAAACCAGCTTTGGAGGGTTGTTAGCCGGTTGTTTAGTCAGTGGGAAGAAGGAGTCGGGAAGAGGATTCAGGGAAGAACCAGGGCAAGTGCTATGAGGGGAATTCCTATAAAAAACGGGCTTGAAAATTGATCGAAGAAGCTTAGTATCATGGTCAGGTTCAGGGTTCTGTTTTAGGTTTTTCAGTGCTTTGAAGGGTGGGCTCATTGGGAAAAGTATGGGCTAAGACTTTGGGGAGTAAGATAGTGAGAAAAACTACTCACGAGAATACCAGGATGTTGAATCAGGGTGCAGGGTTTAGTTGGGGCATGTCACTAAGGGTGGTTGGAAGGCACCATTTTTTAGCTTAAAAGGCTAATGCTTTGTCCTGTTTAGCTTCTTAATGAGGCATCTTCAAGCATTAGGGAAGATCATTTTTCGAAAAACTCTAAGGGTACGGCTTCGACTACAATGGGTATGAAGCTGTGGTTAGCTCCGCAGATTTCAGAGCATTGGCCATAAAAGACTCCTGGACGAGATGTGATGAATGCTGTTTGGTTTAGGCGGCCTGGAACGGCGTCTATTTTTACACCAAGGGCTGGGACTGCTCATGAGTGGAGGACGTCTTCGGCTGAGACTAGAATTCGAATGGGGGATTCAACGGGGACAACCATTCGGTGGTCGGCCTCTAAAAGGCGGAACTGTCCTGGGGCAAGGTCTTGTGTAGGAAGTATGTAAGAGTCGAAGCCAAGTTCCTCGTAGTCTGTGTATTCGTAGCTTCAGTATCATTGGTGTCCCACGGCCTTGATTGTAAGGTGAGGGTCATTAATTTCATCTATTAGGTAGAGAATGCGTAGGGATGGGAGGGCAATTAAAATTAAAATAACTGCCGGAAGAATAGTTCAGATCACTTCAATTTCTTGTGAGTCTAAAATATATTTATTGGTTAATTTAGTGGAGACTGTCGCTACGATAATGTAAAGTACAAGTGTGCTGATTAAAAATACAATCATTAGGGCATGGTCGTGGAAATGGAGGAGTTCTTCTATTACTGGTGAAGCTGCATCTTGAAATCCTAGTTGTGAGGGATGGGCCATTAGTTAATTAAGGCGCGCGGGGGTTTAACCCGCAATTCTGCCCTGACAAAGTAGTGTAATGATCCGTTTTACTAGCGCCTTATAAGAAAGTGGCAGAGTGGTTATGTCATTGGCTTGAAACCAATTTACGGGGGTTCGATTCCTCCCTTTCTCGACTTGTTCGCACTTTGACTTGCACGAATGCTGGCTCTTCAAATGTATGATAAGGGGGCGGGCAGCCATGCAGTCATTCGACGTTAGTCGAGGTTATGTCTGCTGCACGAACTTCACGTTTGGAGGCAAAGGCTTCTCAAAGGATAAAGAGGAACAGAATTACGGCTACGAGGGAGATAAGGGAGCCAATAGATGAGATAGTGTTTCAGAGTGTGTATGCATCTGGGTAGTCTGAGTATCGACGAGGTATTCCAGCCAGGCCAAGGAAGTGCTGTGGGAAGAATGTAAGATTTACACCCAGGAACATTACGCCAAAGTGGATCTTAGTTCAGGTGCTATGAAGAGTGTAGCCTGAAAATAGAGGGAATCAGTGAACAAAGCCAGCTATGATGGCAAAGACTGCTCCTATAGAAAGAACATAGTGGAAGTGGGCAACTACATAATAAGTATCGTGCAGAACAATGTCAAGAGATGAGTTGGCTAAGACAATGCCTGTTAAGCCACCTACTGTAAATAGGAAAATGAAGCCGAGGGCTCAGAGTATAGGGGTGTCTCATTTAATTGTACCTCCGTGAAGGGTTGCTAATCAGCTGAAAACCTTAACACCGGTGGGAATGGCAATAATTATTGTTGCAGATGTGAAGTAGGCACGTGTGTCAACATCCATCCCGACTGTAAACATGTGGTGAGCTCAGACAATAAATCCCAGGAGACCAATGGCCATTATTGCTCAGACTATTCCTATATAACCGAAAGGCTCTTTTTTACCGGAATAATAGGCTACAATATGAGAAATTATCCCAAACCCTGGAAGGATAAGAATGTAAACTTCTGGATGCCCGAAAAATCAAAACAAGTGTTGATAAAGAATTGGGTCTCCTCCTCCAGCTGGGTCAAAGAAGGTAGTGTTTAGATTACGATCGGTTAGGAGCATTGTAATCCCTGCAGCAAGAACTGGCAGGGATAAAAGAAGAAGGACAGCGGTAATAAGAACGGCTCAAACGAACAAGGGAGTCTGATACTGGGAAATAGCAGGGGGTTTCATATTGATGATGGTAGTAATAAAGTTAATTGCACCAAGAATTGATGAAATACCCGCTAAGTGAAGAGAAAAGATGGTTAGGTCGACTGATGCTCCTGCATGGGCAAGATTACCCGCCAGTGGTGGATAAACTGTTCACCCAGTGCCAGCCCCGGCTTCAACTCCGGAGGAAGCGAGTAGAAGAAGGAAAGATGGGGGGAGTAGTCAGAAGCTTATGTTGTTCATTCGGGGGAAGGCCATATCAGGGGCACCAATTATAAGTGGAATTAATCAGTTTCCAAAGCCCCCAATCATAATTGGCATTACTATAAAGAAAATTATTACAAATGCGTGTGCTGTAACAATTACATTATAAATCTGGTCGTCGCCTAGGAGAGCCCCGGGCTGGCTAAGCTCAGCTCGGATGAGCAGGCTTAAGGCAGTCCCTACTATCCCGGCCCAAGCACCAAATACAAGATAAAGGGTGCCGATGTCTTTATGGTTGGTTGAGAAAAATCAGCGTGTGATTGCCACAGGTAAGATGGCTGAGGTTTAAGCGGTGGATTGTAGCCCCATAAACAGAGGTTTGAGTCCTCTTCTTACCAAGCTCTGAGGTGTTTTACACGTTGGATTGCAAATCCAAAGTAGCAGACTAATATCTGCCGGGGCTTCCCCCGCCCATTCCTCCCCAATATGGGCGGGGGAGGGGTAGACAGATGCTTGTTGGTTTAAGCGCTTAGCTGTTAACTAAGAATGCGCAAGATCGAAGCTTGCCTGTCTAGGAAAGCTCTAGCTTAATTAAAGCGCCTGTTTTGCATGCAGGAGATGTAGGTTAAAGCCTTGCGAGTTTTACAGGGACTGGGAGATTTTAACTCCCGCTAACGGCTTTGAAGGCCGTTGGTCTAGCTTAGCCTAAGTCTCTTAGAGGGAGAGGAGCATTACAATTGCTGGGGTAAGAGGAAGGAGGAGGATTGTGGCAATAGTAGTGGTCGATAGAAGTAATGTCAGATGGGGCGTGGGGTAGCGTCACGGGGTGGTTCCGATAAGGGTATTAGGGGACACGGTAAGGGTAAGGGCGTACGCTAAACGGAGGTAAAAATAGAGGCTTAGGAGTGCTGAGAGGGCTGCTAGTGTAGCAAGGGGCAGGAGTTCTTGCTTGGTTAGTTCTTGGAGAATAAGTCATTTTGATATGAAGCCGGTGAGTGGGGGCAGGCCTCCAAGGGACAGGAGAATGAGGGGGGCGAGGGCAGTAATTATTGGGGCTTTTGCTCAGGACATAGCGAGGGAATTAATGTTGGTTGCGTTGTTTAGTTTGAATGTGAGGAATGCTGAGAACGTTATGGTAAAATAAATAATAAGAGTTAGGAGGGCCAGGGAGGGGGAGAATTGTAAGACAAGAGTTATTCAGCCTAGGTGAGCAATGGAGGAATAGGCGAGGATCTTTCGTAGTTGGGTTTGATTTAGGCCCCCTCAACCCCCGATAAGGGTTGATGTAAGTCCCAGGGCTAGTAGAAGTGAGGTGTTTGTGGGCTGGAGTTGAAGAAGAAGGGCGAAGGGGGCAAGTTTTTGTCAAGTGGAGAGAATTAAGCCTGTGGTGAGGTCAACGCCTTGGATTACTTCGGGGAGTCAGGAGTGTAGTGGGGCAAGGCCAATTTTTAGGGCTAAGGCAAGGGTGATGAGTGTAACAGGAAGAGGGTGTGCTATTTGTTGAATGTCTCATTGTCCTACAAGTCAGGCGTTAGTAGCGCTTGCAAATAGTAGTATGGCGGCCGCTGTGGCTTGGGCAATAAAGTATTTAGTGGTTGCTTCGACTGCACGTGGGTGGTGGTGTTGGGCTATAAGGGGAAGGATGGCTAGGGTATTAATTTCAAGGCCCATTCAGGCGAGGAGTCAGTGGGAGCTTGCAAATGCAATTGTAGTTCCTAGGCCAAGTGCAAATAGCAGGGTAACTAAGATGAAGGGGCTCATTAGTAAAGGAGGGATTTTAACCAACATTTTTGGGGTATGGGCCCAAAAGCTTAACTTAGCTGACTTTACTAGGAAGTGGTGTAGTGGAAGCACTGAGAGTTTTGATCTCTCCAGGTAGGGTTCGAGTCCCTTCTTTCTAAGGAGTTGGGGGGACTTTAACCCCCATGGTTCACTCTATCAAAGTGGCCCTTTACTTCAGGCACAGCTCCGGGTACTAAAGGTGAGGGGGCAGTCCCGCGAATGCGATAGGAATGGCGAGGTGTCAGACGACCAGAGCTAGTGTTAAAGGGAGAAAGTTTTTTCAGATGAGATGCATTAGCTGGTCATATCGGAATCGGGGGTAGGAGGCTCGAACTCATAGGAAGACAACTGAAAGTAGTGCTGCTTTGGTCATTAAGTTTATTGCAGTTAGTTCAGGGAATATTGGGATGTGGGAGGCCCCGAGGAATAGTGTGGCAGAGAGTGTGTTTATAAGAAGGATGTTAGCGTATTCGGCTAAGAAGAATAAAGCGAATGGTCCTCCTGCATATTCAACATTGAACCCAGAAACTAGTTCGGATTCACCTTCGGTGAGGTCAAAGGGGGCTCGATTGGTCTCTGCTAGTGTTGAAATATATCATATTGCGGCGAGAGGCCATGTTGGGACAATTAGTCAAATGCTTTCTTGCGCAACGTTAAAGATTTGCAGGGTGAATCCTCCTGTGAAGATAATTGTACATAGGAGAATTAGGCCAAGGCTTACTTCGTATGAAATAGTTTGGGCTACAGCTCGGAGGGCCCCGATGAGGGCATATTTTGAATTTGATGCCCATCCTGAGCCGAGAATAGAGTAGACTGCGAGGCTTGAAAGGGCGAGGATAAACAGGATCCCTAAGTTGAGATCAACAACTGAGTACGGTATGGGTATTGGGGCTCAGAGAGTGAGGGCAAGTGTGAGTGCAAGTATTGGGGCGAGTAAAAAGAGGACGGGGGAGGAGGTGGAGGGTCGTACTGGCTCTTTAATGAACAGTTTTACTCCATCGGCGATGGGCTGGAGAAGTCCGTAAGGGCCAACGATGTTGGGGCCTTTTCGTAATTGTATATAGCCAAGGACTTTTCGTTCAAGCAGTGTTAGGAAAGCAACGGCTAGGAGAACGGGGACAATAAAGGCAAGGGGGTTGATTAAGTGAGTAAACAGTGTACAGAGCATTATTGAGGAGAGGATTTGAACCTCTGTTGAAAGGGCTTAGGTCTTTTGCAATACCGGGTTCTGCCACCTCAATTAGCCATTCTCTCAGGCAGAGGGGTGTGCCCTTTTGCCTGCTTTAGTTGTCTTCAGCAGGTGAGGGCAAGGCGTGCCTCGGGCAGGGGCCTTTCCTTTTCGGTCCTTTCGTACTAGAAAAGGTCACATCATAGATAGAAACTGACCTGGATTACTCCGGTCTGAACTCAGATCACGTAGGACTTTAATCGTTGAACAAACGAACCCTTAATAGCGGCTGCACCATTAGGATGTCCTGATCCAACATCGAGGTCGTAAACCCCCTTGTCGATAAGGGCTCTTTAAGGGGATTGCGCTGTTATCCCTAGGGTAACTCGGTCCGTTGATCGGCGTGTGCCGGATCTTATTGGTCAGAATTTCTGTTCATTAGAGCGGGAGCTCTTGGGTTTAGGAATATGTATTCCTACTCCACATGGGGGTTTTGTATTTCCCCGCGGTCGCCCCAACCAAAGACATTAGGGCAGGCTTCATTTGGTTTTTTCCTTTGTTAAGGGGTGCTTTACATGGGCTGCTCTGACGTCTAAAGCTCCATAGGGTCTTCTCGTCTTATGGTACTATCCCCGCTTCTGCACGGGGAGATCAATTTCATTGACTGGGGAGGGGAGACAGTTAAGCCCTCGTGATGCCATTCATACAGGTCTCCATTTAAAAGACAAGTGATTGCGCTACCTTCGCACGGTCAAAATACCGCGGCCGTTAAACATATAGTCACAGGGCAGGCGGGACCTCTTATTCATCGATTATTGCAAGAGGCGATGTTTTTGGTAAACAGGCGAGGCTTTAAGTGTTTGCCGAGTTCCTTCCTTCCCTTTTAGTCTTTCCCTAAGAGCACTCCAGTGTGGGGTTAACGCTTTTGTCTTGGATGTTTTTCTAGTTAATTTATTTGAAATCCATTTCCCTCTTTGCTTGGGGGCGTTAAGATTCGGTGGTTGGTCCGTTCCGAGGTACACTTGTGCAGGGAGAGAGTTCGTTCTCTCTTATTACTCATATTAGCATTATTTCTCCACTGTTTGCAGTGGATAGTCTGATATTGAGAGGGGGATGAGATTGCATTATCGGGATCGACGGAAGGTTGGGTGCACCTGAGCTTTAACGCTTTCTGAATGGGTGGCTGCTTTTAGGCCCACCGGGGTGCTTTACCTTGGGTTAATTATGATCTTTACCCACCTGTGAAGGTTGTGTCCTTGATCTTAGGGGCTGTACCCCCTAAGATTAACTCTCTCGGTTTCTTTAGAAATCTAATTAAGGTTTATACGAAATTTGAAGTAAGAAGCCGTGAGGCTGAACTTCTATCCATTTCTCAGACAACCAGCTATTACTAAGTTCGGTAGATTTGTCACCTCTACTCAAAGTTCTTCCCACTCTTTTGCCACAGAGACGGGTTTGCCCTACAATAGGCTGACCTGGAGTAGCTCACTTAGTTTCGGGGGGCCAAACTAAAGTCCTCTTTGCTTGGGGTTACTGGCTAAATCATGATGCAAAAGGTACGAGTTTTGATCTCTGCTTTTCTAGGCTTTACTGGGTTGTTTCACTTCTCTTTCAGCGTTCCCTTGCGGTACTTTCTCTGTTGCTCCGTAGTTCCTTTTCTGTCGCTCATACTCGGGGGGAAAAATGATTTGTTTGGTTATATGTTAGTATATTAGGGGTTATTAATGGGGGTGTGTTGATTTTTGTTGGGTGGGCTAGCTGATCGGCGTCAGGGCAATCCGGTTTGCACGGATACCTTCTCAGTGTAAGGGAGACGCTATTCTGGTTTAGCTATGCTCTGGTTGTCCAAGTGCACCTTCCGGTACACTTACCATGTTACGACTTGCCTCCCCTCTATGATTTTGGCATTTTAATTAATGTTTTGGTAAAGTTTCGGGGAGAGTGACGGGCGGTGTGTGCGCGCTTAAGAGCCGGTTTCAGTGGAACGCTCTACTTTCCGCTTACTGCTAAATCCTCCTTCAGAGGCACGGTTTCAGTGCATCTTTCGTAGTACCCTATGTTTAAAAAGGGAATGTAGCCCATTTCTTCCCCTTCCATTCGCTACACCTCGACCTGACGTTTTGGGCAGTGCCAATTTCGCTTACTTTTTACCCTTCACAGGGTAAGCTGGCGACGGTGGTATATAGGCGGGACAAGCAAGGAAGGGTGAGGTTGAACGGGGATTATCGGTTCTAGAACAGGCTCCTCTAGGTGGGTCTAAAGCACCGCCAAGTCCTTTGGGTTTTAAGCTAATGCTCGTAGTACCCAGGCGGACAGAAAATGTATTCAACTGTCAATGTTTACGGCTAAGCATAGTGGGGTATCTAATCCCAGTTTGTATCTTAGCTTTCGTGGGGTCAGAAAATATAAAGCTACTTTCGTGATTGGGCTTCTTACCTTCGGATGCGTATAACAGCCTAGAAGGCGTTCGGCTTTAATTTTAAGCTTGCTCTTAACCACCCTTTACGCCGATTTTTAACAACTTGGGCCTCCCGTATAACCGCGGTGGCTGGCACGAGTTTTACCGGCCCTCTTAGCTTTGACTGAGTCAAGTTTTCACTTATATGTCAATGTTTATCACTGCTGAGTACCCTTGGGGGTGTGGCTGAGCAAGGTGTCGTGGGCATATTGTATGTGCCTGATACCAGCTCCTTGTTTCCGGGCAGGAGACTATAGGGCATTCTCACGGGGGCGCGGATACTTGCATGTGTAAGTCTAGCTAAAGCTGGTAGAAAAGTCAGGACCAAACCTTTGTGCTTGCGGAGCTTTCTAGGGCCCATCTTAACAGCTTCAGTGTTATGCTTTAAGTAAGCTACACGAGC